GGCTTTTTCCAGCTGTTCAATGGCCCCCTCACGCAGTTCTTCTGAATTTCGAATAGTATTCAGGATCCTCTGTTTTCGATTATCTAATAAATCACTTAATGAAAGTAGATTATAATTCCGTTCATTTGAAAACTTCCATAATCCCTTCCCAAACCAAACATGAATCTTTCGATTCATTTGGCTCTCACGCTCAATTACTTGGTAAATTCTCATAGCTTATTTTATGAATGTAATGAGCCTATCCTCTCTTCTTTATTCATAGTCCAAAAAAATACGAATCTAATGCAAAACCAAAATAGTTGGAGGACTCTTCTGACAAAATAAAAAATATGTAATTGTCAGCAAAGTTGTTTCTTTTTTTTTCTTCAGTTCAAATCAAAAAGATTTTTCTTACTTATACATTAAGGCATAGGTCGTCGATTCAGCATTAGATAAAAAGGGGAAAATGCCCATTTTTAGAACAAGCGGTTCAAATTATTTTATCAAGATGAGTGTCCTATATCGATAAAATATTCATTTGAAAACGATCTCTATATTAACATAGTGGTAGAAAGAGTACCATGCTGTGTCTAGACTTCAAACGATTTGCTTTAACCATCTTAACAATCTCACATTATTGGTTGCTAGAGAATCAAAGTGGATTTGCCAATTAATCACGAAATGTGATGGTTCTTACATATCATTTCTTAATTTCTTCAGAAGTAATTCGAAAGATCATGCACCTTTCTTTCCTAGTTATACACGGAAAAGGGTACAGCTGGTTGGATCCAGCCTATTCTTGAAATAAACAACTCACACACACTCCCTTTCCAAAAAAGATCAATACACCAATCACTACACTTAGATTTATTGGATTTGTTGCTAAAATATCGGTATTAAATCCGAAACTCCCGGCAGATGGCCAGTGGCCTAAAGAAACGAAAGAATCGGTTAGATTTTTCATATAATCTCCTCTTATAGATAGACTAAAAAATCGACCAAAGTTCTTTTTCTATCACTTTGCCCCTCTTTTTTTATTTATTCTTTTTTTTTTAATCGAGTCAAAAAAAATTCGAGTTATAATTTATTTTATTTATAGTTATAAAGTATGAACTACCCCTTGATTGTTTGAACACCACCAGAAAAGACTTTCCCCTGTACTACGAACGGGAAGGATGAAAGCGAATTGGTATACTAATTCCTGATCTGCAAATAAGCCCTTCCCTAACGTAGGTTATTTTCTCAACGAATAAGTAATTGTAGGAGTGAAATCTTGATCTAATTTGAAAAAGCAAACGACAAGTCCACGGAAATAAAATAGGAAAAATATTTATTTTTCCTATTTCTAAGATTAAACAAAAGGATTCGCAAATAAAAGTGCTAATGCTACAACCAATCCATAAATTGTTAAAGCTTCCATAAAAGCTAGACTAAGCAATAGAGTACCTCGTATCTTTCCCTCTGCCTCGGGCTGTCTCGCGATACCCTCTACGGCTTGACCCGCAGCAGTCCCTTGACCAATTCCAGGTCCGATAGAAGCAAGCCCTACGGCTAATCCAGCAGCAATAACGGAAGCAGCAGAAATCAGTGGATTCATGATAAATTCCTCGTACCAACAAAAAGAAATGATTAATGATACAATCAACCAATGAATTATGACTTAATTATTCGATCGATAGGATTAATCTAGTCGAAGTAACTAAGAACTTCGAATTTCAGTAATAATATTATTGAATTATCAGAACTACTTCGATATATCCTTTTTCGTTTCTATCCACAGAGTCTTCGCGAATCCATAGAATTCTCGTTTTTCCATTTCTTGGTTCCAAACTGTTATTTCACAATTCTTTCAGCTTTTCTTGATTTCATCTGTTTATTCAGGCAAGTCACAGTCGAAACGAGACGAAAGGACTTCTGTTAGAACCCCCCTACAGTAGTAGGAGAAATTAAATAGATCTTTAGTTCATATATAACTAGTCAATATCTAATATCACATATACACGTCTTTCTTCCATAACGTAAACTATTAAATTCAATCAGATTCGAGAATCAATCTATTTTTTTAGGAATCCTATTTTTGTTTTGTAAATTTTTTTTCTTCCTTCCGTTTTCGTTATCAACATTCCAACCGAATACAATCTAATCTAAATGGGAAAATTAAATTGAAATTAATTTAGGCCCTTTATTGGATAGAAATCTCATTATTTGATTGATCTAAGTTCATGCAATTTTTTAATTTATTAATATAATATTTTCTTTTGGTCAATTGTTGAATAAAATCAACTGTAAAGTGGAATAGGTTCTCCGGTTTTTTATTTACTCACACGTCGTAAACATATATCTTATTGAAATTATGATTTGATGAATTAAGAAGATTGGCGGACCAATATAATATATAGTAAATATTCCTTGAATAAAAATACGATATGATATTAAGTGGACGAAAAGGGGAATCTTAGAAAAAATATTTTTTTTTCTTTTAGATCTCTTTCCTTTTGTTTACAACTCTATAAATATGGAA